ATAATCCAATTTTTTTATTAAAATTCTGATTGCCTTTTGGATAGAAATCGTGATAATGTATATTCTTCCCTCAAATGTCCTATTGAGGGGTAAAGTATTAAATCTTTTTAAGAAATAAAGTTTTTTATCAGAATATGAAAAAAAAAAGGAAAGACCCCTTAACTATTGAAGTTGTTAATAGAACGAATCACACTTTTACCACTAAACTATACCCGCTACATATTCATTATTGGATATAATTAGTCAAATTTCAATAGTGTACTAAAGTTAAAAGTTATAAGTATTTTCTTTTTTGAAACCTCTCTTCATTTGAACCGTCAGATTTTCTGAATTCGGGTAAATTGGGCCTCAAACTTTCAAGCTTGTCCTTTGTTTTGAACAAGTAAATGATTTCTAGTATCATTTTATAAATATGTGTTTTTTATTTGATATTCTTTCTCTTATCAGATATATTTCTTTTATTTCTTAATACTTCTTTATTATTTCTTCTTAAGACTTCTTAAGTAAATTATTAAGATGAATAGAATAATGAACTTCAATTTTCAATAATGAACTTCAATTTTCATTAGAATGAAATTTGTTTTCCATTAATTAATTTCCTAATTTTATAAATTTTTTATTTAAGAATAAAAAAAGAAAGACGAAAAATATTAGTAAAAATTAAAACTATTAGTACTTAGTACTATATTAGTATATACTATTACTACTTTTACTAGTACTAGAACACTTTTACTATTTTTACTAAAAGCTATAAAGACTAAATATTCTCTAATTTAGACTCATTTCTAATTTAGACTCTAAATTACTAGCTCTAAATTACTAGAATATACTAAATATACTAAGAATAGAAATAGAATTATACTAAGAATAGAAATAGAATCTCTAATATGAAATTAGGAAATATATAGAAAATGAAAATATAGAATATATTCTATATTAATTCTTAATTTAATATATTCATTATATTGATTATTAATTTAGATTTTAGATATAGATAATTTTTTAAAGAATTTCTAAGATAATCTATCTATTAGAATCTTATTTAATTTCTAATAATTAGGAATGGAAATGAAAATTACTCTTCTTGTTTAAATAACAATTTTTCTTTGTCGGAACAAAAGAAGTACTGGCCCGGCCAGTACTTATACTTAACCAGGCCGGGGAAATGAACCTTTTGTTTTGTACAAAATAAAATAAGTAAGGTATTCTTTCTATTGGACTATTGGAGAAATCTTTTTCGAATCATTGAAGTAAAAGAATAATTGTTCTCAATCTTGATTTCACGTTTTAAATCACATGATAAATCCCCAATTTGTAATGGGGAGAGATGGCTGAGTGGACTAAAGCGTCGGATTGCTAATCCGTTGTACAAATTATTCGTACCGAGGGTTCGAATCCCTCTCTCTCCGACCCCCCTAATCACTTGAGATTTGAGAATTAGAAGAATTTTCGATCATTCTTTTTTATGAATCTTTTATCTTTATCTAACATCTATTCCATTTCTTTATACATTTACCTATGAAAAAATCAAGGAAAAAGTAAAAACGAATCTCATCTCTTTTCTTTTTTTCTTCTTTTTATTCTTCACGCCCAGGATTACGCCCCGGATCATTAGATAAGAATCCGAAGATGAATAGAGAAACAAAGAATATTACTACTGTGTAAACGAATAGTTTAAGAGTAAGCATTACAAATCTCCAAGATAAGATAAGATCATTTTTTTTTAAGGAAATAGATCACCTATTTTACGGCACACACTGTACACTATTTTGAACACTATTTTGATATGACGCTCTAAAGATGAAAAAAAAAAGGAAGTTTTTTTTTCATTTATTTTCACGAATTTCTTTCTAATGTAATAAGATTCATATTTTTCGTTACCAAAGATTTCTTGCCATATCCATATCTATAATTAGTTAATTTTATGGGGTATGGGATCTTATAAAGGAAAGGTTAGAACAAAAGAAATAAGCTGATTAGCTTTTTAAAGAAAAGATAAAGATCATCGCCCCTTCCCTTTCCCTTATTCAATATTCAAATGAAATTTGAATAGAAAATACCAGAATTTTGCTTTTTGAATCGAGGGTTCCTAATGTCCAGACTTATCTGAATCTTATTTATGATCTTATTGATTTTCAGAATAAAATCTCATCTTTTTTTTATCAAATAAATTATGAATTGAATAGAGATTTAATTTTTATCGAAAACTTACAGCAGCTTGCCAAACAAAGGCTAAGAGAAAAAATAGTAAAGGAATAACCGGCATAACGTCTACAATTGGATTGAAAAAGGCATAAGCCTCGGGCAATTTGGCGAATAAAAAACTACTCGAATAAAGGGTAGAATTAAGACAGATACAGATTAAACCAAAGATATTAAGCATAACAAATATTCTTTTCTTTTTCTTAAAGTTAAAGATTCAAATTAAATTGAAGAATAAATTATCAGATTGGATTGAGTTGTTTTTCTGAGGGAAATTTTAAAATAATAAAGGCAGATAAAATAAATAAATTCTTATTTTTCTTTGATTTCTCCCCAATCAAGAATCCTTCCTTAGATTTTCCAATCAAATAAGAATACAAGGAATTCTATTTTCATACAATATCTTAGTTGAATTATAAGTAATGATCAATTAATCTTTTTGATTCTAGATATTCTATCTATATTCTGTTGAATCCTAGGGACAACATGTCCTATATTTCTTTTGGTTGGTTATTGACGAATAACCAATATTTATCTTAGTTTTTCTTAGACCAAATGGAAATGGGGCGTGGCCAAGCGGTAAGGCAACGGGTTTTGGTCCCGTTACTCGGAGGTTCGAATCCTTCCGTCCCAGATCGTTCGCATCAGAAACAAAAGATTCTTCGCGATTGAAATTGAAAATTTCATTCAATAATTTTCTGTTTAATGTTGGATACAATGTTATCCAATCTGAATTCTAAGAATGATTCTTAGAATCCTCTTTTTTTTTTTCTTTTTACTAAAGTATTTTTTTCTTAAATATTCTTGATTACTTTCGTTAACGATTCTTTGTTTTATATGATGGAGATGGATGCGAAAAGATCAGAATCCGAGGATTCTGATTTTCTCTTTGATCTTACCTTACACGAGACTTTTTATACTCCATAATAATATAATAATGAAAACAAAGAAACTTTATTCTCAAACTATCTCTCTGTTTTAAATTAAATGAAAATCAGATTCAATTAGAGATGGTAAAAAAAAAGGAAATCATAATATTCGAATCATAAAATCATATTTCATAAATATTAAATATAAATAAAAAATGAGAAAATATGAATATATTAAAAATATGAATATATTAGAATATATTCATACATAAATACAGAATTATTACATAAGAATATATATTGTCTATTTGTATATTTTTCTTATTAAGATTAAGAATATTAAGATTAAGAATATTTTATTATTTCAGATTCTCTTATTATTCTATAATTGATTAGAATTGACTATAATTGAATATTTCTTTATGAATATTGAAATGAAATATTTAGTTTAGTATATTATTTAGTTATAGTTAAAGAAAAACTTTTATCCATTCATGGGGATTTCTTTTTCATTTGAATGAAAGTAAAGCCAAATGCTTTTTTTGAGGTTTCTCATTTTTTTTTAAGAAAAAGAGTTTATGATGGACAATCCTGAAAGATCTGTTGAAGATCTAAATAAGTTTGCTTAAAACTGATTTGTTTTTTTTAATGTGATATTATTCATATGAGAAAATATGGGGTAATTTTAAGTGAAAACCTTTCCGGATAAAGACTTAATCTATAAGTATATAAGTGTAGATTCTTATGTATCGGTTCAGCCAATGACTATTCATGATTCCATATTGAATCAATTGCATACGGTTCCAATTTTAAAATAAAATGAGAGGGATGTTATGGTAAAACTTCGTTTGAAACGATGTGGTAGAAAGCAACGTGCGACTTGAAGGACATGATTGGCTGTGGATTCTGACATCCACCATCTTCTATACGAATGAAGATGCTCTTGTCTCGACATAATTTGTTCTGCTAGGAACCTGATTTAATTTGTCTTGGGTTGGATACTAATGGTATATAAAGGTATAGCATATGATGGAGCTCGAGCAAAAATGATTGATTCTTTTATCGGGGTAAGAATCTAGGGTTAGTTACAATCAATAAGTTAGACCAACTTTGTCAATATATCATCAATATCTAAATATAGATAAAAGGAGAGGTTCAAAATTGAACAAGTTTGAAATGAAAAAAAAAATCAAATTTGTCTAAATTTTCAAACTGTTTCGATCAAGAGTGTATCACAAAGGAAGAAATCTTTCATATGATTTTTCCCTTTTCCATAGAAAGAACAAAAAACAAAAGGTATGTTGCTGCCTTTTTGAAAAGGAGTAAGGATCACCGAAGTAATGTCTAAACCCAATGATTTAACAAAGTGCAAAGCAAAGACAACAAATTCCGGAACAAGGAAACACTATTTTAACTTGTCTCAACAATTGGATCAGAATGAGTAAAAAAAATAGATCCGAAAATAGACAAAAAAAGAGGTTAGAGACAGCTCAAGAAATTATAAGGATTTCCTTTCGAACTCTTTTAAAAATATCCAACTTGAGTTAGGAGTAGAAATGAAATTTATTTTTTTGTAAAGAGGGAAAAAAAAGGCTAAAATTTCAGTCTAATTCTTTATAGATCCTTTTATCTTTCTATTTCTATCTATATAGTCTATTTCTATCTATATAGATAGAAATAGAAATTCTAGAAATGAGAATCATTTTTTCTTGAGCCGTATGAGGAGAAAACTTCCTATACGTTTCTAGGGGGGCATCTTTTATCTACATCTATCCCAATGAGCCATCTATCGAATCGTTGCAATTGATGTTCGATCCCGAAGAGAAGGAAGAGATCTTCAAAAAGTGGGTTTTTATGATCCGATAAAGAATCAAACTTATTCAAACGTTCCTGCTATCTTATATTTCCTTGAAAAAGGTGCTCAACCTACAGGAACTGTTTCTGATATTTTAAGCAAGGCAGAATTATTTAAAGAATTTCGAGTTTCTTTTGAGAAAAAAAGAAAATAAAAACAAGAATCATGAATAAAAAAAGGATAGGATAACTAGTACCTATCTTTGTTTAATTCTTTATTCAAATTTTCTTTTTTTCTTGTTCTATTTATACTTATTTTATTCTTATTTTTCTTATTTTTGTGGAACCCCCCAACAAGGGGGGGAATCTTTCTTCTTGTATTTGTATTGTATCTTTCTTTTTTTTTTTTTATTAAAGAAAGCCTTTCTATCTATACCTTTTCCTTCTTTTTTTTTTCCACTCAAAGTTTTATTCTTTATGTTGTGCTAATCCAACACAAATTTCCATATAATTTCTTTAAATTTTTTTGATAAAAATCAAAAGTCAATTCATATTGACAATGGCGTATCAAACAAATATAATTTGATCGTATCTAAATAGATCTTTTTTATCCCCATTCCCTATTGGCTCTTTCCTTCACTTTAGTAAAATGGATGATTTTGCTGAATTTTTTTTTTATTTCGATCATATCTACACTTCATATTGATATGGGTTGCTAACTCAACGGTAGAGTACTCGGCTTTTAATTGCGACTATGATCTTTTACACATTTGGATGAAGAAATTCGTCTAGACTATTGGTAGAGTTTATAAGACCGCGACTGATCCTGAAAGGTAATGAATGGAAAAAAGAGCATGTCGTAAAAAGAATCTAAAAATCTAAAAAGAATAATCTAATAATAGAAAAACATAGAAAAAGAAGATTTCTTAATACAAATAGAACGAGAATCTTTCTTTTTAGATTTTCGAACATTTTTAAAAAAGTTCAGTAAAGTATTTTGGGTCTAGTTAATAAATGGATAGAGCCTTATGGCTCCAATTCAAGTAAGACAAAAAAGCAACGAGCTTTCCTTCTTAATTTGAATGATTACCCGATCAAATTACTAATTATACGTTAAAAATAGATTAGTGCCTGATGTGGTAAAAGGTTCTCTTGTGAGACCCTTGATTCTTTTTTTTATTAATCCTAATTATTCTTTATTGTGGATTGGAGACGGATGTGTATAAAAAATAGTATAGTGATAAAAAAGTTTTCTTTCCAAAGTCAAAAGAGTGATTGGGTTGCAAAAATAAAAGATTTTTACCCCTTTCTTTTATTGTTATTCTAGTGATATTAACAAGGAAAAGAAAACCAAATTAGATAGTTAGATAGAAAGGGAAAGAAAAAAGATCTGTAGATTGGGCTCTTTGTCTCCGGGGTATATTCTTTATTTGTTCTTACTTTTCTATAATTCTATAATTTTTTACTTCTTAGATTATCATTATGATTTTTAATCACAGTACAGTATAAGTACAGTATAAAAGTATAAAAAGTATATATTATTTAAAATTTAAAGTAAAAGTATAGACAGTGCATAGTATATATTAATACTAGACTAGATTATTAAAATTATCTCTTAGAATAATTATTAGAATATTTAGAAAATAATTAGAAGAAGAATATTATTATTCTATTATTATTTTCTTATAAATAGTATTTTACTATAAGAGAAACAATATACTATATACAACATATGCATACGCCGTTCTGACCATATTGCACTATGTATAATTTCATAACACAAGAAGTGCCTCCCTTTTTTGGTTAAAGTAGAAATGTATTTAAATGACAGAATTACAAGGATATTTAGATTGAAAAAAGAGAGATTTCGGCAACAAAACTTCCTATATCCGCTACTCCTTCAGGAGTATATTTACTCACTTGCTCATTATCATAGCTTCAATAGTTTTATTTTTTATGAACCTGTGGAATTTCTCGGTTATGACAATAAATTTAGTTTAGTACTTGTGAAACGTTTAATTACTCGAATGTATCAACAGAAATATTTGATTTCTTCGGTGAAGGATTTTAATCAAAATGGATTTTCGGGGCACAAGAATTCTTTTTCTTATCATTTTTATTCTCAAATGGTATCAGAAGGTTTTGGAGTCATTCTGGAAATTCCATTCTCGTCGCGATTAGTATCTTCCCTTGAAGAAAAAAGACTGCCAAAATATCAGAATTTACGATCTATTCATTCAATATTTCCCTTTTTAGAGGATAAATTATCACATTTAAATTATGTGTCGGATCTACTAATACCCTATCCCATCCATCTGGAAATCTTGGTTCAAATCCTTCAATGCTGGATCAAAGATGTTCCTTCTTTGCATTTATTGCGATTAATTTTCCACGAATATCATAATTTGAATAGTCTCATTACTTCAAAAAAATCCATTTACGTCTTTTCAAAAAGGAAGAAAAGATTCTTTTGGTTCTTACATAATTATTATGTATATGAATGCGAATATCTATTCCTTTTTCTTCGTAAAAAGTCTTCTTATTTACGATCAATATCTTTTGGAGTCTTTCTTGAGCGAACACATTTTTATGTAAAAATAGAATATCTTATAGTTGTGTGTTGTAATTATTTTCA